GTCCTTGTAGCTTAAACCAAAGCATGGTGCTGAAGACACCAAGATGGGCACCATCACCCCAAAGACAAAAGACTTAGTCCTAACCTTATCGTTAACCTTTACTCAACATATACATGCAAGTATCCGCACCCCAGTGCAAATGCCCCAACCCCTTACCAAGGTACAAGGAGCAAGCATCAGGCACACCTACCTACTGTAGCCTAAAACGCCACGCCCCGCCACACCCCCACGGGTACTCAGCAGTAATTAACATTAAGCAATAGGCGAAAGCCTGACTTAGTTAGAGTAACTAGGGTTGGTAAATCTTGTGCCAGCCACCGCGGTCATACAAGAGACCCAAGTTAACCACACACGGCGTAAAGAGTGGGCCCAAACTATCACACCAAACTAGGATCAAACCTTTCCCAAGCTGTCATAAGCTCAAGGCACCTCCAAGCCCAACCTGAAAACGATCTTAACACTCATGACCCATTCCCCCCACTAAAGCCAGGACACAAACTGGGATTAGATACCCCACTATGCCTAGCCCTAAATCTTGATGTCCTCCAAACACAGACATCCGCCCGAGAACTACGAGCACAAACGCTTAAAACTCTAAGGACTTGGCGGTACTCTACACCCACCTAGAGGAGCCTGTTCTATAATCGATAACCCACGATCCACCCGACCACTTCTTGCCAAAACAGCCTATATACCGCCGTCGCCAGCCCACCTCATGAGAGCACAACAGTGAGCCCAACAGCCTACAATTCGCTAACAAGACAGGTCGAGGTATAGCCTATGAAGTGGAAGAAATGGGCTACATTTTCTAAAATAGACAACCCTAACGAAAGGGGACTTGAAACCTGTCCCTAGAAGGCGGATTTAGCAGTAAAGCAGGATAACCAAGCCTTCTTTAAGTTGGTCCTAGAGTACGTACACACCGCCCGTCACCCTCCTCACAAGGCCCCTAGACTCACTAACTAATACAACAAGCAGCTGAAGATGAGGTAAGTCGTAACAAGGTAAGTGTACCGGAAGGTGCACTTAGCATATCAGGGTGTAGCTACAACACAAAGCATTCAGCTTACACCTGAAAGATATCTGCTACCTACCAGATCACCCTGAAAGCCTACCCTAGCCCCACCAACCACAATCAAGAATCCACCATCCCACCCAACTAAAACATTACCCCCAACTCAGTATAGGTGATAGAAAAGTACAACCTGGGCGCCATAGAGCCAGTACCGTAAGGGAAAGATGAAATAACAATGAAAACCAAGCACCACATAGCAAAGATAGTCCCTTGTACCTTTCGCATCATGATCTAGCAAGAACAACCAGGCAAAGCGAGCTTAAGCCTGCCACCCCGAAACCCAAGCGAGCTACTCACAAGCAGCTATCATGAGCTAACCCGTCTCTGTTGCAAAAGAGTGGGGTGACTTGTTAGTAGAGGTGAAACGCCAACCGAGCTGGGTGATAGCTGGTTGCCTGCAAAACGAATCTAAGTTCTCCCTTAACCTCTTTCCCACCTCGACAAAACCTAACCCAAATGTGATAGTTAAGGGCTATTTAAAGGGGGTACAGCCCCTTTAAAAAAGGACACAGCCTCCATCAGCGGATAACTCCTCATACACCTAAGCCTCGTGGGCCTTAAAGCAGCCACCCTCAAAGATTGCGTCAAAGCTCCATCAACCAAAAACTCCAAAAACCAATACGACTCCCTACGCCTACAGCAAGCCAACCTATAATAATAGATGAATCAATGCTAGAACGAGTAACCAGGACACCAAGTCCCCCTAAGCGCCAGCCTACGCACCATTAACAGCAAACCCTCAATAATAACTACCTCTCCCCCACCATTGAACATACCCTGTTAACCCAACTCAGGGGCGCACACTGGAGTGATTAAAACCTACAAAAGGAACTCGGCAAACCTAAGACCCGACTGTTTACCAAAAACATAGCCTTCAGCCAAACAAGTATTGAAGGTGATGCCTGCCCAGTGACACCATGTTCAACGGCCGCGGTATCCTAACCGTGCAAAGGTAGCGCAATCAATTGTCCCATAAATCGAGACCTGTATGAACGGCTAAACGAGGTCTTAACTGTCTCCTGTAGATAATCGGTGAAACTGATCTCTCTGTACAAAAGCAGAGATAAGCACATAAGACGAGAAGACCCTGTGGAACTTCAAAATTAATAGCCACCCCACCCAACTCACAAACCCACTAACGGGCCCATCACTCAAGACACTGGCTAACATTTTTAGGTTGGGGCGACCTTGGAGAAAAACAGATCCTCCAAAAATAAGGCCAAATCCCTTAACCAAGAGCAACCCCTCAACGTACTAACAGTACCCAGACCCAGTATATCTGACCAATGAACCAAGCTACCCCAGGGATAACAGCGCAATCTCCCCCAAGAGCCCCTATCGACGAGGAGGTTTACGACCTCGATGTTGGATCAGGACATCCTAGTGGTGCAGCTGCTACTAAGGGTTCGTTTGTTCAACGATTAATAGTCCTACGTGATCTGAGTTCAGACCGGAGCAATCCAGGTCGGTTTCTATCTATGATCAACCTTCCCCAGTACGAAAGGACCGGAAAGGTGGGGCCAATACCCCAAGCACGCCCCCTCCTCAAGTGGTGTCCTCCACTAAACCACCAAAGGACCCCCCCCCTCCACCCCAACGAAAAAGGTTGCTAGTGTAGCAGAGCCAGGCAAATGCAAAAGACTTAAACCCTTTACTTCAGAGGTTCAAATCCTCTCTCTAGCTCCTACTATGACCTGACCAAACACCCTCTCCACCTATCTTATCATAACGCTAACCTACATAATTCCCATCCTAATTGCCGTGGCATTTCTAACATTAGTTGAACGAAAAGTCCTAAGCTATATACAATCACGAAAAGGCCCAAACATTGTTGGTCCATTTGGACTACTCCAACCTGCTGCTGATGGGGTTAAACTATTCATCAAAGAACCAATCCGCCCATCCACCTCTTCCCCCCTCCTATTTATCACAACCCCAATACTCGCCCTCCTCCTTGCATTAACAATTTGAGCACCCCTCCCTCTTCCCTTCTCCCTCGTAGACCTAAACCTTGGACTTCTCTTCCTCCTAGCAATATCCAGCTTAGCAGTCTACTCAATTCTATGGTCAGGGTGAGCCTCAAACTCAAAATACGCCCTAATTGGAGCACTACGGGCAGTATCACAGACCATCTCCTACGAAGTAACCTTAGCTATCATTCTCCTATCCGTAGTCATACTAAGTGGAAACTACACCCTAACTACCCTCATCACCACACAAGAACCCCTATACCTGATATTTTCCTCCTGACCTCTGGCAATAATATGATACATCTCAACACTAGCCGAAACAAACCGCTCTCCATTCGATCTTACAGAAGGAGAATCGGAGCTTGTCTCTGGCTTCAACGTAGAATACTCTGCAGGTCCTTTCGCCCTATTCTTTCTAGCCGAATATGCAAACATCATACTAATAAACACACTAACAAGCCTCCTATTCCTAAGCCCAAGTGCACTCAACCCACCCCTAGAACTCTTCCCACTTATCCTAGCCACAAAAGCCCTACTCCTCTCCTCAAGCTTCTTATGAATTCGAGCCTCTTACCCCCGGTTCCGATACGACCAACTCATGCACCTTCTCTGAAAAAACTTCCTTCCACTAACACTGTCTCTTCACCTCTGACACACCAGCATGCCAATCTCCTATGCAGGCCTACCTCCTTACCTAAGGAAATGTGCCTGAATATTAAGGGTCACTATGATAAAGTGAACATAGAGGTACACCAATCCTCTCATTTCCTAACACTTAGAAAAGCAGGAATCGAACCTACACAAAAGGAATCAAAATCCTCTATACTTCCTTTATATTATTTCCTAGTAGGGTCAGCTAACAAAGCTATTGGGCCCATACCCCGAAAATGATGGTTCAACCCCTTCCCCTACTAATAACCCCCCTCGCAAAACTAATCTCTGCCTCAAGCATCCTCTTAGGAACAACAATTACAGTTACAAGCAACCACTGAATAACAGCCTGAGTTGGACTAGAAATCAACACCCTATCAATTATCCCCATAATTTCAAAATCCCACCACCCACGAGCTGTCGAAGCCGCAACCAAATACTTTCTTGTACAAGCAGCTGCCTCCACCCTACTACTCTTCTCAGGTACAGTCAACGCATGACACACCGGACAATGAGATATTACCCAACTCTCCTATCCCCCATCATGTCTTCTACTTACAACTGCAATTGCTATCAAATTAGGCCTAGCCCCCTTCCACTTCTGATTCCCAGAAGTGCTTCAAGGATCACCCCTCATCACAGCCCTTCTACTCTCAACAGTAATAAAACTCCCACCAACCACTATCCTGCTCATTACATCCCACTCACTAAACCCCACATTACTCATCTCCATGTCTATCATATCCATTGCCCTTGGTGGCTGAATAGGACTAAACCAAACACAAACCCGAAAAATCATAGCCTTCTCATCCATCTCTCATATTGGCTGAATAACCATCATCATTATCCACAACCCAGACCTAACCCTACTAGCCTTCTACATTTACATCCTAATAACAACCTCTATCTTCCTCACCATAAACACAACCAACACCTTAAATCTCCTAACACTCATAGCCTCTTGAACCAAAACCCCCATATTAAGCACAACTCTCATACTCACACTACTATCACTAGCAGGCCTCCCTCCACTAACAGGCTTCTTGCCCAAATGACTCATCATTCAAGAACTTATTAAACAAAAACTAACCACAACAGCCATGGTCATCTCCTTACTTGCACTCCTAAGCCTATTCTTTTACCTCCGTCTAGCATACTGTTCAACAATTACACTTCCTCCTAACCCCTCAAATAAGATAAAACAATGATCTACCAAAAACTCAACCAACATCCTAATCCCCATACTCACCTCATTATCCACCTCACTACTACCACTCACCCCCATAATACTCACCACCACTTAAGAAACTTAGGATAATATCAAACCAAAGGCCTTCAAAGCCTTAAACAAGAGTTAAACCCTCTTAGTTTCTGCTAAGATCCGTAGGACACTAACCTACATCTCCTGAATGCAACCCAGATACTTTCATTAAGCTAGGACCTTCCTAGGCAGGTGAGCTTCGATCCCACAACACTTCTAGTTAACAGCTAGATGCCCAAACCAACAGGCCTCTGCCTAAAAGACTCCGATGTGCTTCTAACACATATCAATGAGCTTGCAACTCAACATGAACTTCACTACAGAGTCGATAAGAAGAGGAATTAAACCCCTGTAAAAAGGACTACAGCCTAACGCTTAAACATTCAGCCATCTTACCAACTTACCTATGACCCTAAATCGATGATTATTTTCAACCAACCACAAAGACATTGGCACCCTGTACTTAATCTTCGGCGCATGAGCAGGCATGGTCGGTACCGCCCTAAGCTTGCTTATTCGTGCAGAGCTCGGTCAACCAGGGACCCTCCTAGGAGACGACCAGATCTACAATGTAATTGTCACAGCCCATGCCTTTGTGATAATCTTCTTCATGGTAATGCCAATCATGATTGGAGGCTTTGGGAACTGACTAGTCCCCCTCATAATTGGTGCCCCCGATATAGCATTTCCACGCATAAACAACATAAGCTTCTGACTACTCCCCCCGTCCTTTCTCCTCCTGTTAGCCTCCTCTACAGTAGAAGCGGGTGTCGGTACAGGTTGAACAGTCTATCCCCCCTTAGCTGGAAACTTAGCCCATGCTGGAGCCTCAGTAGACCTGGCTATCTTCTCCCTCCACCTGGCAGGGGTCTCCTCCATCCTAGGAGCAATCAACTTTATTACCACGGCCATCAACATAAAACCGCCCGCATTATCACAATACCAAACCCCCTTATTTGTCTGATCCGTCCTAATCACAGCCGTATTGCTTCTACTCTCCTTACCTGTCTTAGCTGCTGGAATCACTATGCTTCTCACAGACCGTAACCTAAACACCACATTCTTCGACCCTGCTGGAGGAGGAGACCCAATCTTGTATCAACATCTCTTCTGATTCTTCGGACACCCGGAAGTATATATCCTTATCCTGCCGGGGTTTGGTATCATCTCCCATGTAGTAGCCTACCATGCAGGTAAAAAGGAACCATTTGGCTACATAGGCATGGTATGGGCAATATTATCAATTGGATTCCTAGGGTTCATTGTATGAGCCCACCATATATTCACAGTAGGAATAGACGTAGACACCCGAGCATACTTCACATCCGCCACCATAATCATTGCTATCCCAACAGGAATTAAAGTCTTCAGCTGACTAGCTACACTGCATGGAGGAACTATTAAATGGGACCCTCCCATACTATGAGCCTTAGGATTCATTTTCCTATTCACTATTGGAGGCCTCACAGGAATCGTCTTAGCAAACTCTTCCCTAGACATTGCCCTACACGACACATATTATGTAGTAGCACACTTCCACTATGTCTTATCAATGGGTGCTGTCTTTGCTATCTTAGCAGGGTTCACTCACTGATTCCCCTTATTCACCGGATACACTTTAAACCAAACATGAGCCAAAGCACACTTCGGAGTTATATTCACTGGCGTAAACCTTACCTTCTTTCCTCAACACTTTCTAGGACTAGCAGGCATGCCACGTCGATACTCTGACTACCCAGATGCATACACACTATGAAACACCCTATCATCTATTGGCTCCCTAATTTCAATAACCGCTGTAATCATACTAACGTTCATTATCTGAGAAGCCTTTGCCTCCAAACGAAAAGTTGCACAACCAGAACTAACCCTAACCAATGTTGAATGAATCCATGGTTGCCCTCCTCCATACCACACCTTTGAAGAGCCCGCCTTCGTTCAAGTACAAGAGAGGAAGGAGTCGAACCCTCATGTGCTAGTTTCAAGCCAGCCGCATACTAAACCGCTTATGCTTCCCTCTTCATGGGGCGTTAGTAAACTAATTACATGGCCCTGTCAAAGCCAAACCACAGGTGAAAATCCTGTACACCCCTACATGGCCAACCCTTCACAACTAGGATTCCAAGACGCCTCATCCCCAATCATAGAAGAGTTGATCGAATTTCACGACCATGCTCTAATAGTCGCCCTAATAATCTGCACCCTTGTACTCTATCTGCTAACACTTATACTAATAGAAAAATTATCTTCAAACACTGTTGATGCTCAGGAAGTCGAACTAATCTGAACAATTCTGCCTGCTATCGTCCTCATCCTACTAGCTCTTCCATCTTTACAGATCTTATACATAATGGACGAACTCGATGAACCAGACCTAACCCTAAAAGCTATCGGACACCAATGGTACTGATCTTATGAGTATACAGACTTCAAAGATCTTTCATTCGACTCCTATATAACTCCCACAATAGACCTTCTACCTGGTCACTTCCGACTCCTAGAAGTCGACCACCGTGTTATTGTTCCAATAGAATCCCCAATCCGCATCATTATCACTGCTGACGATGTTCTCCACTCATGAACTGTGCCTACGCTAGGAGTAAAAACTGACGCTATCCCAGGACGACTCAACCAAACATCGTTTATCATTACCCGGCCAGGAATCTTCTATGGCCAATGCTCAGAGATCTGTGGGGCCAACCACAGCTTCATACCAATTGTAGTAGAATCCGCCCCCCTCAGCCACTTCGAAGCCTGATCCTCACTACTAAACTCCTAATCATTAAGAAGCTATGTATCAGCACTAGCCTTTTAAGCTAGGTAAAGAGGGGCCTCCCCTCCTTAATGATATGCCTCAACTAAACCCCAACCCATGGTTCTCCATCATAATCATATCATGACTCACATTCTCCTTAATCTTCCAACCTAAGACACTATCCTTCATCTCAACAAACCCCCCCGCCCATAAAACACCCACAACCACCAAGAACCACCCCTGAACCTGACCATGATCTTAACCTTCTTCGACCAATTCTCAAGTCCACATCTCCTCGGAATCCCACTAATCTTCCTATCAATATTAATACCTACCCTCCTTCTCCCCATACCCCGCAACCGATGGGTTACTAACCGCTTATCCACCTTACAATTATGAGCCATCAACATAATCACCAAACAGCTTATAGCCCCACTAAACAAACCAGGTCACAAATGAGCTATCATTCTCGCATCACTGATAATACTTCTACTAATAATCAATCTCCTAGGCCTACTGCCCTATACATTTACTCCAACTACTCAACTATCAATAAGCATAGCCCTTGCCCTTCCATTATGACTTGCAACCCTACTTACAGGTCTACGAAATCAGCCTACAACCTCCCTGGGGCACCTTCTACCCGAAGGTACACCTACCCCATTAATCCCAGCCCTAATCATAATCGAAACCATCAGCTTATTAATCCGTCCACTGGCCTTAGGAGTCCGCCTCACAGCTAACCTCACTGCAGGACACTTACTCATCCAACTTATCTCAACAGCTACTATCACACTACTCCCCATTATACCTATAACATCTATCCTCACTACCACAATTCTCCTCCTGCTGACAATCCTAGAGCTAGCAGTAGCTATAATCCAAGCCTATGTATTCGTTCTTCTATTAAGCCTCTACCTACAAGAGAACATCTAATGGCCCACCAAACACACTCCTACCACATAGTAGACCCCAGCCCATGACCTATCTTCGGGGCAATCGCTGCCCTACTCACCACATCAGGGTTAATCATGTGATTCCATTATAGTTCCTCACATCTCTTAACTCTTGGACTAACGTCAACCCTTCTAGTCATACTCCAATGATGACGAGATATCGTACGAGAAGGGACATTCCAAGGTCACCATACACCAACAGTACAAAAAGGCCTTCGGTATGGAATAATCCTCTTCATTACATCAGAGGTATTCTTCTTTCTTGGCTTCTTCTGGGCCTTCTTCCACTCTAGCCTAGCACCTACCCCAGAACTAGGAAACCAATGGCCTCCAGCTGGAGTCATACCCCTAAACCCCCTAGAAGTACCCCTACTAAACACAGCAATCCTTCTAGCCTCTGGAGTTACTGTTACTTGAGCACACCACAGCATTACCGAAGGAAACCAAAAACAAGCCATCCAAGCACTAACCCTCACCATCTTATTAGGCCTATACTTCACCACTCTACAAGCAACAGAGTATTATGAGGCATCCTTCTCGATCACTGATAGTGTCTATGGGTCCACCTTCTTTGTAGCCACAGGATTCCATGGACTTCACGTTATAATTGGGTCCTCCTTTTTACTAGTCTGCCTCCTACGACTAATTAAATTCCATTTCACACCAAACCATCACTTCGGATTCGAAGCGGCAGCTTGATACTGACACTTCGTAGACGTCATCTGACTATTCCTCTACCTAACCATCTACTGATGAGGATCTTGCTCTTCTAGTATATCCATTACAATAGACTTCCAATCTCTAGAATCTGGTACAACTCCAGAGAAGAGCAATAAACATAATTATATTCATACTTATCTCCTCCATTATCCTTAGTATAGCCCTAACTACATTAAACTTCTGACTCACCCAAATAACCCCAGACTCAGAAAAACTATCTCCCTACGAATGTGGATTCGACCCACTGGGATCTGCTCGACTCCCGTTCTCCATTCGATTCTTCCTCAGTAGCTATCCTCTTTCTCCTATTTGACCTAGAAATTGCCCTCCTGCTACCCCTACCATGGGCAACCCAACTAAAACACCCAACCACCACCCTAATCTGGGCATCCACTATCATCCTCCTATTAACCCTAGGATTGATTTACGAATGGTCTCAAGGAGGACTAGAATGAGCAGAATAAGAGAGTTAGTCTAAAAACAAGACAGTTGATTTCGACTCAACAAACCATAGTCCATCCTATGACTTTCTTCATGTCATTCCTCCACCTAAGTCTCTGCTCAGCGTTCACAATAAGCAGCCTAGGGTTAGCCTTTCATCGAACACACCTTGTCTCCGCCCTACTTTGTCTAGAAAGCATAATACTATCAATATATATTGCCTTATCAACATGAGCAATCGAAAGCCAAACACCTTCCTCCTCCCTCACACCAATCCTTATATTAACATTCTCTGCATGTGAGGCAGGCACAGGGCTGGCAATACTAGTAGCCTCCACACGAACTCACGGCTCTGATCACCTACAAAACCTAAACCTCCTACAATGCTAAAAATCCTCTTACCAACCCTAATACTACTCCCAACAACCCTTCTCTCGCCCCCAAAGCTCATATGAACAAACACCACAATGTACAGCCTATTAATTGCCACTCTAAGCTTACAATGACTAACATCCTCATACTATCCATATAAAAACCTCACTCAATATATAGGCATTGATCAAACATCCTCTCCACTGCTAGTCTTATCCTGTTGACTCACACCCCTTATAATCTTAGCAAGCCAAAGCCACCTGCAACATGAACCGTCAACACGAAAACAAACCTTCACAGCAACCCTAATCATAGTGCAGCCTCTTATCATCCTTGCCTTCTCAACTACAGAGCTTATAATATTCTACATCTCTTTCGAAGCAACACTAATCCCTACACTAATCCTAATCACACGATGGGGAAGCCAACCAGAGCGTCTAAGCGCGGGTATCTATCTCCTCTTCTACACCCTCCTCAGCTCCCTTCCTCTCTTAGTTGCAATCCTATACCTACACTCACAGACAGGTACACTCCACCTTCCCACCCTAAAACTCCACCCCCATGCCCCACAACTCACCTCAGCCAACTACTGATCCTCCCTCCTCCTAAACATTGCCCTCCTCACAGCCTTTATAGTAAAAGCCCCCCTCTATGGCCTCCACCTATGACTACCCAAAGCACACGTAGAGGCACCAATCGCAGGATCAATACTCCTTGCTGCCCTCCTTCTCAAGCTCGGGGGATATGGCATCATACGCATCACCTGCCTAACAAGCCCTCCCACAAATAACCCCCTTCACTACCCACTTATCACCCTCGCCTTATGAGGGGCCCTAATGACCAGCTCAATCTGCTTACGCCAAGTTGACCTAAAATCACTCATTGCCTACTCCTCTGTAAGTCACATAGGCCTAGTTATTGCTGCATGCATAATCCAAACCCATTGATCCTTCTCAGGGGCTATAATCCTTATGATCTCGCATGGCCTAACCTCCTCAATACTATTCTGCCTAGCTAACACAAACTACGAGCGCACACACAGTCGTATCCTCCTACTAACCCGAGGTCTGCAATCGCTTCTTCCCCTAATAGCCACCTGATGGTTACTGGCCAACCTAACAAACATAGCCCTACCTCCTACCACAAACCTAATAGCAGAATTAAGTATCATAGTTGCACTCTTCAATTGATCCCCCCCAACAATTATCCTAACTGGAACTGCTACTCTACTAACTGCCTCATATACATTATTCATACTTACAACAACTCAACGAGGGACCCTACCCCCCCACATCACAACACTCCAAAACTCTACCACACGAGAGCACTTACTAATAACCCTACACCTCCTCCCTGCCCTCCTTTTGATCCTAAGCCCCGAACTAATCTCCGGACCCCTCTCATGCAAGTATAGTTTAAACCAAACATTAGACTGTGAACCTAAAAATAGAAGTTAAACCCTTCTTACCTGCCGAGGGGAGGTTCAACCAACAAGAACTGCTAATTCCTGTATCTGAGTCTAAAACCTCAGCCCCCTTACTTTTAAAGGATAACAGCAATCCACTGGTCTTAGGAACCACGCATCTTGGTGCAAATCCAAGTAAAAGTAGTGGAAACAGCCTTACTTCTCAACACCCTCATACTACTCACATTAACAACCATCCTAACCCCCATATTCCTCCCCATTCTCCTAAAGACATTCAAAAACTCCCCCAAAACCATCACTCTAACCATCAAAACAGCCTTCCTAATCAGCTTAGCGCCAATAACCCTCTTCATATATTCAGGGCTAGAGAGCGTCACATCACACTGAGAATGAAAATTTATCATAAACTTCAAAATCCCACTCAGCTTCAAAATAGACCAATACTCTCTCTTATTCTTCCCTATCGCACTGTTCGTAACATGGTCTATCCTACAATTCTCAACATACTACATAGCACCCGATCCCCATATCACAAAATTCTTCTCCTACCTAACAACATTCCTAATCGCCATACTTACACTAACCGTTGCTAACAACATCTTCATGCTCTTCATTGGTTGAGAAGGAGTTGGCATTATATCCTTCTTACTTATCAGCTGATGATACGGACGGGTAGAGGCCAACACAGCAGCGTTACAGGCTGTACTCTATAACCGAATTGGGGACATCGGACTCATCCTGAGTATAGCATGACTCGCTTCCACCCTAAACTCCTGAGAAGTACAACATCTATTCTCCCCCACAAAACCCCCAACACTCCCCCTACTAGGTCTCATCCTAGCTGCCACAGGAAAGTCAGCCCAATTCGGCCTTCACCCCTGACTGCCTGCTGCCATAGAAGGTCCCACTCCAGTCTCTGCCCTACTACACTCAAGTACAATAGTGGTTGCAGGAATCTTCTTACTAATCCGAACCCATCCCCTACTCACTAATAACAAAACCGCTCTTACACTGTGCCTCTGTCTAGGTGCTATGTCCACACTATTTGCCGCTACCTGCGCCCTTACACAAAACGACATCAAAAAAATCATTGCCTTCTCCACATCCAGTCAGCTAGGACTAATGATAGTCACCATTGGATTAAACCTCCCACAACTAGCCTTCCTACACATCTCAACTCATGCCTTCTTTAAAGCCATGCTATTTCTATGTTCAGGGACAATTATCCACAGCCTAAGTGGAGAACAAGACATCCGAAAAATAGGAGGCCTACAAAAAATACTCCCAACAACCACCTCTTGCCTAACAATCGGAAATCTTGCACTAATAGGAACCCCCTTCTTAGCAGGATTCTTCTCAAAAGACCTTATCATCGAAAACCTAAACACCTCCCACTTAAATGCCTGAGCACTAACCCTAACACTACTTGCCACAGCCTTCACTGCTACATACAGCCTACGAATGGCCCTACTAGTACAAACAAAGTCTACTCGAATGCCAACAATTACTCCAATAAACGAAAACAACCCACAAATCATCAACCCAATCACTCGCCTAGCTATAGGAAGCATCATAGCTGGTTTACTAATCACTTCATATATAACCCCAACACAAACCCCACCAATAACAATACCCCTACTAACAAAAACCATAGCTATCCTAGTAACAGCCATAGGCATCATCCTCGCCTTAGAACTTACAGCTGCTACCCACATCCTAGTCCAACCAAAACAAAATCCCTGCTCAAACTTCTCCCTAACACTAGGATACTTTAATCCCCTAGCCCATCGATCAAGCTCCATGGCCCTACTAAACTCAGGACAAAAAATTGCCAACCACCTAATCGACCTGTCCTGATACAAAAAAATAGGGCCAGAAGGGCTTGCTGACCTACAAACCCTAGCAACCAAAACCTCCACCACACTACACAAGGGACTAATCAAAGCCTATTTAGGAACATCCGCACTATCTATCCTAATCATCCTATTACTACTATAACCCAAAACCTAATGGCCCCCAACCTACGAAAGCACCACCCCCTTCTAAAAATAGTAAACAACTCCCTAATTGATCTACCAACCCCCTCAAACATCTCAGCCTGGTGAAACTTTGGATCCCTACTAGGGATCTGCCTAACAACACAAATCCTAACTGGCTTACTCCTCGCCGCCCACTACACTGCAGACACCTCCCTAGCCTTCTCATCCGTAGCTAATATATGTCGAAACGTACAGTATGGTTGACTAATCCGAAACCTCCATGCAAATGGGGCCTCATTCTTCTTCATTTGCATTTACCTTCACATTGCTCGAGGCTTCTACTATGGCTCATATTTATACAAAGAGACCTGAAACACAGGTATCATTCTCCTACTCTCTCTCATAGCTACAGCCTTTGTTGGCTATGTCCTACCATGAGGTCAAATATCCTTCTGGGGGGCTACAGTAATCACAAACCTATTCTCTGCCATCCCCTATATTGGCCATACCTTAGTAGAATGGGCCTGAGGAGGATTCTCTGTAGATAACCCCACCCTAACCCGATTCTTCACTCTACACTTCCTCCTCCCATTCATAATTACCAGCTTAGTCCTCATTCACCTGACCCTCCTACACGAATCAGGATCAAATAACCCCCTAGGTATCTCCTCAAATTGTGATAAAATCCCATTCCACCCCTACTTCTCCCTAAAAGATCTACTAGGATTCACAATCATGCTACTCCTACTTGCCGCCCTCGCCCTATTCTCCCCCAACCTACTAGGAGACCCCGAAAACTTCACCCCAGCAAACCCCCTAGTAACCCCTCCACACATTAAACCAGAGTGGTACTTCCTCTTTGCATACGCAATTTTACGCTCGATCCCCAATAAACTAGGAGGCGTCTTAGCCCTAGCTGCCTCCGTACTAATCCTATTCCTAAGCCCCCTGCTGCACAAATCCAAACAGCGGGCTATAACCTTTCGTCCTATATCTCAACTTCTATTCTGAACATTAGCTGCTAACCTATTTATTTTAACATGAATTGGAAGCCAACCAGTAGAACATCCTTTCATCATCATTGGACAACTAGCCTCATTAACCTATTTCACCATTATCCTAATCCTACTCCCTACCATCTCCTCTTTAGAAAACAAAATCCTTAACTAAACTCTAATAGTTTACAAAAAACATTGGTCTTGTAAACCAAAAAACGAAGATCACCCCTTCTTAGAGTTCTTATCAGAAAAAGAGGACTAAACCTCTATCACCAACTCCCAAAGCTGGCATTTTACATTAAACTATTCTCTGACCCTAAACCGCCCGAATAACCCCTCGAGACAGCCCCCGTACAACCTCTAACACAACAAACAGTGTTAGCAACAACCCCCATCCGCCCACTAAGAACATACCTCCCCCACAAGAGTAAAACAAAGCTACTCCACTAAAATCCAGCCGAACAAAAACCCCCCCAACACTATCAACAGTGTCCATCTTAAACCCCCCACCTCACCCCCAAACAGCAAGTCCCACCCCAATAGGCACAAGCCCCAAAGCATACCCCACAACATACCGACCCCCCCAAGCCTGAGGAAACGGATCAGCTGCTAACGAAACTGAGTACACAAAAACCACCAACATTCCGCCTAAATACACCATAAAAAGCACTAGGGACACAAAAGAGGCCCCCAAACTCACCAACCACCCACACCCCACAACAGACCCAAAAACCAGCCCAACAACTCCATAGTGCGGAGAAGGGTTAGACGCTACCAACAACGATGCCAAAACAAAACTAACCCCTAAAAACGCCAAAAAATATATCATAAAGTTCTTACTTGGCCTCAACCAAGGTCTATGGCTCGAAAAGCCATCGTTGTTATCTCAACTACAAGAACCCCATACCCTCCAGGTAGCCCCCCCTACCCCCCCACTAGCTGTGGGCTGGTCTATTTAGTCTATCCAGACTATGTATATCGGGCATTCAACAACTGTGCCTCAGACATTACACTAATTTACTAGGGAATGGGTAATTCATGTTACAGTGATATACCACCTATTAACGGATGGGTCTTGGTTTAAGTTCAGCTCTGCTTCAAGGATTGGTAAACTTCATGCCTATGGATTATCAAGCTTTATGGTCTAGGTCTAAGTTCTGGTCTCTTTTATTTTATTGGTGTAGTATACGGAAGTGCTCTGGTATTGGAGCTTAATGTTCTAAGCCATAGATTGGGGCTCTTTACTTAGATTGCTTTAGCATACGGAAGTGCTCTAGTACAAGGGCTTATCGGCCGCCGCCCATACCTGGCTCGTGCAGAGTTCTAGCCCGTAAGACTAGTTTCAGGGGCCTGGTTATTTATTAGTCTGGCAACTCACGAGAGATCATCAACCGGGTGTAAGTAAGGTCCGGCGTTCCTAGCGTCAGGTCCATTCTTTCCCCCTACACCCTTACACTCCTTGCGCTTTTGCGCCTCTGGTTCCTCGGTCAGGCACATAAATCGGTTCACTCACCCCACGTTCCCCTTCACAGAGTCATCTGGTTCGCCCTTTATGTACTCCCTCCCTCGTAATCGCGACATCTCAAGTGCTCCGGGGGCCTCTGGTATTTTTTTTTGGGGCGTCTTCACTCTACATCTCCAGTGCAACGGGTATCCAATTGGTTGACATGGACATACAATCCATAGCGAACTCTTTTTTGGCCTTCACGAATAAATTAATGATACGGTTTCAGGTGTGGGTTCGTCTCATTTTAGCACTGATGCACTTGCCGTTACATTCGGTTATGCCCGTTTTACCTCTCTTTACCATAATGCTCTTTAATTAACGGTTGTTGGACACTGTCTCTCATTTCTGGCATTCGGTTTGAATCTGAGGGGCCACTTAATGCGACGGTTTGCGTATATTTCGGTTTCACTTTTACCCTGATGCACTTTGCTTTGCACCTGGTTATGGGATCCCCGCAATCTCTCTACTATGAGACTATTTAGTCAATGGTCGCAAGACATAATTCTTCACTTTTCACCTCTTTTTTCCACCTTCACTTATATTCCAATTGCTTTTAAATAAACCTGGAAAATTCCAATCAACTAACCTCAACCCTAACAAACACTTACAAACGTTAACGAACACTTACAAACAAACGAACATTTACCACTCAATTTACCAATCATTACATCAAACATCACTTTGTTTATAAAGTGTTAACCTTTTCTCCTCTTTCACCATTCATTTTTTTAACTGTTTATATTTAACATTTTGATCACCTATATTTAACCATTTTGCTCAAGATTTCCAATTCTTCTTTATATTTTTACTTATTTATTTGCTTGAATTTTATCGCCCTGTTTAGACACATTTACCACCTTTCTCCCCAATACTTGTGCCCCTGTCTACCTGACAAACAATAAACAAACAAACCTT